CATGCCAAATGTGTCCGAAGAAGAAGAGCAAAGCAAACGAAGCATGCCCAAAAGTAAACCAACCCCTTGGACTGCTACGAAAAACACCATCGGATTTCAAAGTCGCACGATCTAATTCAAAAATTTCACCCAATTGAGCGCGTCTAGCATATTTTTTCACAGTAGCAGGATCACTATAACTGATTCCATTGAGTTCACCGCCGTAGAACTCAACGGTTACACCTACTTGTTCAACACTATACTTCGATTCTGCCCTTCTAAAAGGAACATCAGCTCTAACAATTCCATCGCCGTCTACCAAAACGACTGGAAATGTTTCAAAAAAAGTAGGCATACGACGTACAAAAAGCTCACGGCCTTCTTTATCTCTAAAGATAGGGTGTCCTAACCATCCAACCGCTATTCCATCTCCGTTATCCATTGAGCCTGCCCTAAATAATCCTCCTTTTGCCGGATTATTGCCGATATAATCATAAAAAGCTAATTTTTCAGGAATTTTAGACCAGGCTTCTGATAAACTTTGATTTTCGGCTAGCCCAGCGCTAATTCTTCGATATATCTCTTGCTGGAAGTAACCCTGATCCCATTGATAGCGAGTCGGACCAAATAATTCGATCGGGGTAGTTGCTGAACCATACCACATAGTTCCAGCAACAACAAAAGCTGCAAAAAAGACAGCTGCGATACTACTGGAAAGTACGGTTTCAATATTTCCCATACGCAATCCTTTGTATAGACGTTGTGGCGGTCGGACGCTAAGATGGAATAAACCCGCTAATATGCCCAATGTACCTGCTGCAATATGATGAGAAGCTATTCCTCCCGGAACAAAAGGATCAAACCCTTCCACGCCCCACGACGGATTTACAGGTTGTACTTTTCCCGTTAGTCCATAAGGATCGGACACCCATATTCCGGGACCATACAAGCCTGTTACATGAAATGCACCAAAACCAAAGCAAGCCACCCCGGAGAGAAATAAATGAATTCCAAAGATCTTGGGCAAATCCAAAGAAGGTTTTCCTGTCCGTTCATCACAAAATATTTCTAGATCCCAATAGACCCAATGCCAGATAGCTGCCAAAAAGCATAAGCCAGAAAACACAATATGTGCCCCAGCTACACCTTCGTAACTCCAAATTCCCGGATTCGTTACAGTCCCTCCTGTGATACTCCAACCTCCCCATGAATTGGTTATTCCTAACCGAGTCATGAAGGGAATAACGAACATACCCTGTCTCCACATTGGATCAAGAACAGGGTCAGAAGGATCAAAAACTGCTAATTCATACAGAGCCATCGAGCCCGCCCAACCAGCAACCAGAGCTGTATGCATTATATGAACGGAAAGCAACCGGCCGGGATCATTCAATACAACGGTATGAACACGATACCAAGGCAAACCCATGGAAAATACCCCTTTATCAAAGAAAAATAGACACTACGTAACTTTATTGCATTGAAAAAAACTATACTATGACTATCCTATGGACCTCCCTTGTTCGGTGGATTATTTCCTAAGAAGGGCTAGGTTACTATTTATTCTATTCTGTTTGTAATAATGGAATAATTCTGTTCGTAGGAACAAAGAGAAGCAGATTTATTCTATACTCGATAAGTACCAATACGCAATGGGGGGTTGGTACCATTTTCTATGAGTAAATGTTTATCATTAGAAGGACTTATTCGTAAAAATTTTCCTTTATTTATTTTGTCTTTCTTTCTAAATTTTTCTAATTTATGGATAAAATAAATATGATAAAGCCAATATTATAAAGACAATAAAAACATATTGTTACGTTTCCACATCAAAGTGAAATATAGTATTTAGTTCTTTTTTCTTTCAATTCATGCCTATTGGTGTTCCAAAAGTACCTTTCCGCAGTCCTGGAGAGGAAGATGCATCTTGGGTTGACGTATAGTGCGACTTGTCAGATATATTGGGTCATATGGGATTTCCCCGTTCTCTCCCCCGATCGAGATATCCTCTGTTTCGCCCAAGAAAGAGAAATTGAATCATCAAAAAATTGGAGCGTGAAGTGCAATTAGATGCATTCTTTGGGGAGATTCATAGTACTATTATCAATTAGAATAATTTATGGTTGGCTTTGGTTGGACTAAAAAATGAAGTATCCAGGCTCCGTTTAGAAAAAACCCAATTGGTAATATATCTATGATTACTACATGTATCATAAATGATTGCTGTTTGTTATTTGTAAAGTCATAACAAAAAGAAATGGTGATGGGAAGATTTGTCCTATATGTGCAAATCCAAATCGGGCAGATCTTTACCCGGAGTAGAGCATAGACCTAAAAAGATGAAAGAGACCCATTCAGGAACAAGAAAATACCATCGTGATTTGGATTGAATCTCGATGAAAGAATACATCAATGAGAAGTGAATTCGATAAGTTTATTGACTTTTTTCTATTAGAAGGAAGAAAGAAAAGAAGTCAAAATTCGTCTTTATTGAAAAATCGAAGAAAAAGCCCTTTCGTTA